TGATAACCAAAGTCATTCTTTAATAAATGATCACTATGAGTCAGACTCAATAGAATTTGATCAATCCTTTTTTCTGTCGTTAAAGTGGAGAACTGAACCAAAAATTCTCTTTCTTCTTCATCAATCGAATCACTGCTCGCGACCCAGTATTCTATTTTCTCCTCAATCCAATCACCATTCACCCTTTTTCTTATTCTTATCAATGAATAGATCTCTTTACTTGTATGACTTAGATGTCTCGTATTTCTCGAAAAAGTGATTCGATTGATGGGATTTGGTATCATACTTATGAGATCGATGAGATTAATATTCAAATATTTTTGATTAGAACGTATTGATTTGACCCCATAAGCGGGACCACCACCCAATGGCATGTTGCCACCAGAACCCCGTATTTCTTCTAGGGAATCTCCTAATTGTTCCAGAACAACCAGAAAGAGATTCTTTAACCAGAAGGAATTCGATTCCGATGTAGGATACCTATCCAGAAGTTTTCGCCACTCAATCATGTATGGTGGAGTCATCAAAGATTTGACCTTTTCGAACTCTGTCTGTAACTCACTAGAGGCTCGGAAAAAAAAGATAAGATGTATACGAACGAGATATCCAACAAGAAGAAGAAGAAAAAGGATTGAATAGAAGAACTCCCGAACATTTGGCAATCCCAGATGTGTCCATATCAATGGTGATTCATTATTTCGATGAATCATTTCTTCGGACAGAAGAAGATTATGTAAACGCTTGTTCGAAATCTCACTTCTCAGATTCCATTGTGGAAGACAAACTTTTTTCTGAAGAATTCGCCATGATATATCTGATCCGTGCATAATATCATGAAAAATAGATACCAATTTTTGACTGCTACTTAGTATCGGCAATAGGTCTGAAAAAGTATCGAAAAATAGACAATTTAGATATTTGTACCCTGTCGAAGTAAGGAACCACGGCATATATGTTTGGAATAGATTCCATTTTGAGAGAGTTGAAAAAGCGCTATCTTGTTGAAAGGTTCTATACATCTGCCCTTTCTCAACGCATTTCTTTAGACAAAGACTCCGTTTTTTCCTCTTTTCCGATGGTAAATATTTCTCAGAACATGGAGTGTAAATCAAACCCATGTTTGAATTGAAATTGAGATACTGATGCAAGTTCTTCCTTTCTGAATCAGATAGATTCATATCTGAAAGAGGCCGATAAAAAGTTCTTTCAAAATGGACTATTTGTCCCCCTGTTATAGGTGTTCCAGAAATGTCTGTGATCAAGTAAATAGTTCTACGAACGAATAGATCGGGTCGAATTGTAAAATCGTTAGGTATGAATATGGTAGATACCTGTGACTCGATTGGTGAAATAGTATCTCTCTCCAAAAAAGCATGTTTTTTTTTACCGACACACAAAGAAAATCTTTTGTTGCGAATATCGAGGAATTGTCTATACGTAAAATCAGAATTATTGATACGGGCCTTTTCGATATAAAAAGGGAATCTTTTGTTACAACAATAGAATTGAGCTTTATAAAAACAAGATATCAATGAACTTCGATGACATGGTTTTACGGGATTCAGCCAATTGTTTTGATCGTGGGATATCATTGAGAAATAGGAATCCGTGTTACCAAAGGATTTCCTGCGATTATTTCTAGTATGGAATGAGTCAACCATCCACTTTGGTATGACCAAAAATGGTGATATTGTTCCTGCATTGATAAATAATAATTTCGATTTTTGGAAAGTATCATGGTTTAATTTTATCAAATGAACGATTTCAAGACCTATTGATTCTAACAACGGATTGTAGAGTTGATCTTTCAATTCAGAAATGGGGATATTCCCGAAACTCACAAAGAAAAAAGGAAGTGAGTTAGACAAATCTTTTTTGTCGATAACCTCAGACCAATCAATCGAATATTGATTAATACGTAATCGATCGAACCTTTTCTTCTGGCTCTTTTTCAAATTCGATAAATGTTGGTTGATCGTATATTTCCTTATAGTTCTATGATTCAGAGTCAAGAATTTTTTTTTATCCAATCCGCAGGAATCAAATGAATTTTTGTTCAAGAATGAAATCTTATCGGAACTGCCCATATCCGATTCATCCTTCGGAACCATATCACATCGCGGATCTGATGAAATAGGATGAATTGAGACGCTATACGTAATTATATTAATCATTTCTTTATTTTCCGATCGCCTGGAAGGGGCAAAAAGATGTTTCTTCAACAATTTCTGATCTTTAGTGGGCTTCTCAGTAGGATTTGAACCCAGATGAAGTTCTGACAATCTGCCAGAGAAAAAAGAACGAATAGATCTTTCTTTTAGTTGTTGATTGATTAATGTGTGATATTCCGAATCCGCATTACTAATGGAATCCAAACGATCTCTAGATTGATCAGAAGATCCTTTCAATTGGCTAGAATCCGTGAAACTAGATCTTGTGGAATCATATTGAATATTTGACGATACATTCCGTACCTTGTTTACCAACCACACATTGTCTAGCCAAATCCAATTCTCTCTCGATACGTTCCTCAATAAATCCGATTCGTACGGATTCTTCCCCCAACTAACATCTTGGTGGAATTGCCACATATGAAATTGAGCACAATTTTGCAAAGAGATAGCCCACTTGTTTCTCGAAAAAAGATGGGAAACATGCTCAATATCATTTGATTTAATAGTTGACCCAGCCCCTTGGTGTTTGAAGAAACCCTCCACTTCAATTGGTCTTTTTTCACGAAAAGCAGATATGAGATAAAAAATCCAGTGCTTCACTAAGATTTCTAAAAGCTGTCCCAAATTCAAGTTTCGCCTCCTCCTCAGAGAAAGACGATCAAACAATTTCCAATCATGGTCCTTGCTGATCGGATCATCCATATAATATACAAAGAGAAACTCCAGATATTTGATATCTTTCTCTTTGAATGAGATCTCAATTCCAGCGGCGGTTTCATTAGATATCTTACAATTAGAATCCCTCTTTTTTCCGATCCAGTTCCTCCACCACCGCGAACCCCGGTTAGATTCAGGCATGATACACTTTTTCGTTATTGGAAGAAACCAAGTACTCTCTTTCGGATTCAGGAAACAACTCGCCGAAATCTTTTTTCCTTTTGGAAGATAGAGGAGCGAAAAAATCAGCCTATTGGAAGACCAAAAGGATTTTTCCAATGTATCATTTCTGAGTCCAATGGAATTCATAGGTATAGGAAGAAGCCCTATTAAATAGAGATTTTTTCTTTCGACCATTTTTCGATTGTTAATACGATATAGAAGGACCACTACTACAAAGAGTAGTACACCCTTGATCGTGAAATATCGATTGCTTGTTGAACCTTGTGAATTGCGTGAAAGTAGGATACTCCAAATTCGGGAGTCAAAGAGTTTTATAAAACGTTCTTGGTGGAAAAAAATGTGAATGAAAGATCCCACTGAATTGAATTGGGTCCATGAATCTACGAAATAGTGAGAATTTTTAATCTCTCTCAATATTTCTCTCAATTCTAAAATCCAGGATTTGAATTGATGTCCTTTCATTGATTCCTCCTAAATTGGATTGATTTATCCTAAAGATTTCATTTCAATTGGAATTTGGTTATTCGCGATGTACGAGGATCCCCGCTAAGCATCCATGGCTGAATGGTTAAAGCGCCCAACTCATAATTGGCGAATTCGTAGGTTCAATTCCTACTGGATGCACGCCAATGGGAACCTCCAATAAGTCTGGCTCTGTATCAATGGAATCTCATCATACATAAGGAATTGATGTGGTATACTGATATGAACAGTAAAAACGAGTTATTGAGACTCGAACTCATAGAAATTCGATTGAATCTGCAGTATTTACAGACAAAAGTATAAAGTATTCGGTTATTGGGGAAAAAGCAATAGACTTCTAATGTCGAATTAGAATCAACGGTGTCAAGGTAATAGTCATCGACTCCTCCGAAAGGGTAGAAGAATGGGACCTATTATGGAACATAAAATGCATTACAGGCATATGATCATTACGCTTCAATCGGGTTATTCTATTCCACCTCTTAGATTAGAAAGAAAATAACTTAAATCAAAATACTTAATAGCATGGCGATACATTTATACAAAACTTCTACCCCGAGCACACGCAATGGAGCCGTAGACAATCAAGTGAAATCCAATCCACGAAATAATTTGATCTATGGACAGCGTCGTTGTGGTAAAGGCCGTAATGCCAGAGGAATCATTACCGCAAGGCATAGGGGGGGAGGTCATAAGCGTCTATACCGTAAAATAGATTTTCGACGGAATGAAAAAGACATATATGGTAAAATCGTAACCATAGAATACGACCCTAATCGAAATGCATACATTTGTCTCATACACTATGGGGATGGTGAAAAAAGATATATTTTACATCCCAGAGGGGCTCTAATTGGAGATACCATTGTTTCTGGTACAGAAGTTCCTATAAAAATGGGAAATGCCCTACCTTTGACCGATATGCCCTTAGGCACGGCTATACATAACATAGAAATCACACTTGGAAAAGGTGGGCAATTAGCTAGAGCAGCGGGTGCAGTAGCGAAACTGATTGCAAAAGAGGGGAAATCGGCCACATTAAAATTACCTTCTGGGGAGGTCCGTTTGATATCCAAAAACTGCTCAGCAACAGTCGGACAAGTGGGGAATGTTGGAGTGAACCAGAAAAGTTTGGGTAGAGCCGGATCTAAGCGTTGGCTAGGTAAGCGTCCTGTAGTAAGAGGAGTTGTTATGAACCCTGTAGACCACCCCCATGGGGGTGGTGAAGGGAGGGCCCCAATTGGTAGAAAAAACCCCACAACCCCTTGGGGTTATCCTGCACTTGGAAAAAGAAGTAGAAAAAGGAATAAATATAGTAATAATTTTATTATTCGTCGACGTAGTAAATAGAATAGGAAAGAAAATAGAATTAGTTTCTTCGTCTTTACATCAAAAAATTATAGGAGTAATTGACTGTGACACGTTCACTAAAAAAAAATCCTTTTGTAGCGAATCATTTATTACGAAAAATTGATAAACTTAACAAAAAAGCGGAAAAAGAAATAATAGTAACTTGGGC